TATCTTTTCTTTCAACTCAGGAGAAATACGGTCAGGCGGCGCTAATTCGAATCCCTCGGGCAAAATAAGAACAGCACCCACATTTAACCCTCCCTTTTTCCCATTACCAAGAACTTGTTTCAGTTGCATATCATAAGGAATTCGAAGAACTGCTTCAAATACAGTATCGGGAAGCACAGCTTGGGGAACTTCAATATCCACGGGCTTATTAGCTAAATGGCAATTGGCACATACAATTCGTCCGGTTGCTTCTCGTGGGTTTTCATAACCCTGCTGCGCAAAAATGGGATATGCATTTGAAATAGATGTCCGAGTTATTACGTATATCATGATCGATACAGAAATCGATCGAATCATCTGTTCCTTTACCCAAGAAAAAGTATTTCTATTTTCCATATCCAATCGCAGATCCCAGAATTTCTACAATAAATTAGATAGGTAGCTAAGCTAATCTAGTTCCCTATACACGAGTCTGTTGTCATTCTACTGCAACAGTTGTACTGGAATGATGAATACCTTGAGCAGGTAGAAATAGAAAGAATTTTGCTAAAATGGAAAAGGGCTTTCTTTCTAAAGGAAGAAAGATGCTAATTTGATTAATATCAGGAAATCAAATGAGTTTATGCTTCACTAATTGAATGATAAATGACTACAAGCGAAGGAGATAGACGGTTTAAAGAAAAAAAGATCCAAAATTTAAAACATGTATCTAGAATCACTGGAAAACTACAAACAAAAATAGTGAAAATTAGCTCATTAGGAGCCCATCCAAGATCGTTGTAGACCCAACGAATTAGTAGTTCCCAACCGCGGGTGGAGTGAAATCCAACAAAAAAATCAGTAACTAAAAGAATCAAAAAAGCTTTTATTGAGTCATTTAAGTTATAGAAGAATTCCTGAACCCAAGAATTCAAAATGACAAGTTCCTCTTTACCCAGAAAAAAAGAACCACTTAGAATAGCCAAACAGATTATATTTGTCGAGAAATGCAAAATGATATGGAGATGATCCTCATTATCTATTTTGACCAATTGTATTATTTCCTTGTGTATTCCTATAGGAGGTTTTTGTACATGTGTCTTCGGTTTCTCTTTTATCATTTCGTCCAAGAGAAAAAGTTCTTCTAATTCTATGAATCTTTCTAGAACCTTTTTCTCTTGAATATCAGTTAAGAGAGTTTCAGATTGCCTGGTATTCCACCAATTCTTAATCCAAAGTTCCAGACATTTGTTAAAAGAGAAAGAGACTCCCCAGGGCAAAAGTACGATAAATACAAGATATAGGAAAGAAGGCAATGCTTTCTTTTTTTTCATTTTTGATCTGTAAATTGAGTTGTTAATGAATCTGCTTCATTCGCTGACTCTATTTCATTCGCTGACTCTATATGATATTTCTTTTTATTTGAAGCAAAAATTCTATAACAAGGTTTGAGACCTTGTATCTATTCCTCTTTTTTGTATACTAGTGGAATTTCATTGCATTGGGTTCTTTCTTAGATCTAGATGGAGTGGAATAGAGAAATAGAATAAAAAAAAAAGCCCTTTCGGATGAAAATGGAAGAATATTATACCATATATCTCACTTGGACAAAACAAATTAGAAGCAATTTTCTCTTATCCTCGTTTGTTCCTTTCTTTAGATAAATACTCAAAAATCCCCTTACAATAACGAATCCAATTCATTCAATTCATTTCAAAAAAATTAAATCGGTATTCAAAATACTTCAATTGGTACGCGCAAGAAATAGGCCAATTCGGCAGCTTTTTGTTCAATTTCTCGTGGAGTAAAAAACTTCTCATCAGTACGAGTCAAGGGAATGACCCCCTGGCCCCGGATTTCCATATAAAGGATACGACGAGGATAAAGACCCTCTTTAACCTGAATTCTAATTGATTGGATATCCCGCATAAGGAATCGAAGGAAGACGCGACGTTTTATTCCAGGGAATCCCCAACGAAAAATGCACACTATTCCCTCTTTTCTATCGAATCGGTCATAACCACTGCCTACATTCCACAAAATAGTGCACCACAAGTAGGAGCTAATGAATAGGCCCGCGATTCCGTAGAAAGACATCACGACCCCCTGTGGAAAAAAAAGAATTTGTTGAGATGGAAGTACAGATATCATATTCTTACCAAGATAACTGGAAGCCCCAACCGATAAAAATCCTAGTGAACCTAGAAAAAGAATACAGGCCCAGAAAAAATTACCTCTTTTTCGAGAACCTTTTAGAAGTTCTATCCATATGTGTTCTGATCGCCAATTCATATTAGATATACTAAATCCAGCAGCGGTCGATTGAAATTGAGAGAATAAGCTAAATAATTTTGACTTTACTTTTTTTGATTCTGAAATCGCCTTCAGTAACTAGTACTCCTGTGAAATAATTGGTTAGATACATTGACTTTCTATTCAAAAAATATCTGTTGATCCACTTAAAATAAAACTCGCTATACCCGGCTCCGCATATGCATGCATTTATGCTCGTAGCCTATATCCGCATCCATAGCCGTTTTTCATTTTTCATTTGTGTGTAGAAAGAGCCACATACCCTACCATATTATATTACTTACACTAAAAAATATCTGTATTATGATCCTGCGTGGAAATACATTGAGAAAATTCGGCCCCATTGGTTCTAGACAATCTTATTTTTCTGCACATAAAGAAATAAAGAAGCCATTGCAATTGCCGGAAATACTAAGCCTACTAAAGGCACGAAAATAGAAGGTAAGTTAAAATCCGTCATAGAATAGGTGTCTCAATTCAAATTTACTATTTCTATCTATTCGAAAAATATCTTAAGATTCTTATAATATAATTAAGTATATCTATTATAAGGAATATTGACTATTGTATTTTTTAGTTTGCAAAATAAAGATTTTTTATAGAATACTATAGAATACTAAAGTATTCTATAAAAAAAAATGAATGGAATGGATAATAAGAAAATTGCAAAAAAGGAGATTAAAAAGATTTGATTTTTCTTTTCCCGTCCTCATGACCTTTCTATCCTTCTAATCGAACTTGAAATTGGATTCAAAAGAAAGCGATTGTGAAAATGAAATACCTCTTTCAGAATACCCTTTAAAATTTGAAAAGGTCTCAGTACGACTTTTAGTCGAATGCGCCCATTTCGAATCCTAAATCAGTTTCGTCTACCTACTTCCACATGCAATACTTCTTCAACCACTCTCGGACCCCCACAAACGCAAGATGCGCGTCAGGTTTTGAAATAAGGATATCCCCCAACCCCAGTATACCGAAACTCGCTCTTATCCTATCCCACCGGTTGTAAGGATTCATACATAGGGCTTTTTAGTTGATTGATAGTGCCGTAAAGTTGAAGCTTTTTTAGACTTTTTTATTAAGCTGTAATTTCCTTCCTGCATACGTGCTCCTCTATCCTCTAGAAGCTCATACAATAATGCGCGGTAAAGGCGGAAAAATAGCATACTCAATCAAAATCAAAGGGCAAATTCTCTTACCTACTACAGATCTCATACTACCCCCTTAGACTTTTTAAGGCGATATACCACCCAAAGGGTATGAAAATGCCGGGTGGAGTTAGCTTTTCGACGAAAACCCGTCCCGTGCAGCGAAGTCCTGTTAGTAAGACCCCGCGCAAGACACAAGAATGGATTATAGAAGAATATTATTCCGAATACTCCTCCGGACGCGTATAGTAGCATTGCGATTCCTAATCTTTTTTCATTGATTCTTTCCCAATAAATAAAGATTTTTTCTGTAAATACTGCGTATTTGATTCCATTATCATATGATAATACTATATTTGTATTTATTTATTGTATTATACCTTTATATATTCTAAATATATAGAATAGAGGAATCTCGATTTGTCAAGTCTCATGATCGTATCAAGATCTATTTTTATTCGGCTCAATCTTAAAAAAAAGATTGAGCCGAGTTTAATTGCAATCAATTAGAAGAATAAAGAAGAATTACTGCATTTCGTAACTGCTTTTTTCTCTTTCTATTTCGCTTCTTTTTTATTTAGACCTTCTTTATATCTAGTTTTATCTACTTATCTAGTTTATCTACCGGCTCGAACTCGAATTTGATCGCCTTCCATATTTCACAAGCTGCGGCTAGTTCAGGACTCCATTTGCTAGCTGCTCGGATAATTTCATTACCTTCACGAGCAAGATCGCGCCCTTCGTTACGAGCTTGTACACAAGCTTCTAAAGCCACCCGATTAGCTACTGCACCAGGTGCATTTCCCCAAGGATGTCCTAAAGTTCCTCCACCAAATTGTAATACGGAATCATCTCCAAAGATTTCGGTCAGAGCTGGCATATGCCAAACATGAATACCCCCTGAAGCCACCGGTATAACACCTGGCATAGATACCCAGTCCTGAGTGAAAAAGACACCGCGAGCACGATCTTTTTCAATAAAATCATCGCGCAATAAATCAACAAAACCTAAAGTCATTTCGCGTTCCCCTTCTAACTTACCTACTACTGTACCGGCGTGGACATGATCTCCCCCAGACATACGCAATGCTTTAGCTAATACACGAAAATGCATACCATGATTTTTCTGTCTATCAATAACTGCATGCATTGCCCGGTGAATGTGAAGAAGTAGGCCATTGTCGCGGCAATAATGAGCCAAAGTAGTATTTGCGGTGAATCCCCCAGTTAAGTAGTCATGCATTACAATAGGAACCCCTAATTCCCTCGCAAATATAGCTCTCTTCATCATTTCTTCGACTGTACCTGCAGTCGCATTCAAGTAATGCCCCTTGATTTCACCGGTTTCGGCCTGTGATTTATAAATTGCTTCGGCACAAAAGACAAAACGGTCCCTCCAGCGCATAAATGGTTGTGAGTTTACGTTTTCATCATCTTTGGTAAAATCAAGTCCACCGCGTAGACACTCATAACACGCTCTACCGTAATTTTTTGCGGATAATCCCAATTTTGGTTTAATAGTACATCCCAAAAAAGGACGGCCGTACTTGTTCAACTTATCCCTTTCAACTTGGATACCATGAGGCGGACCTTGGAAAGTTTTTGAATAAGTAGTGGGAATTCGCAGATCCTCCAGACGTAGAGCGCGTAGGGCTTTGAAACCAAATACGTTACCCACAATGGAAGTAAACATGTTAGTAACAGAACCCTCTTCAAATAGGTCTAATGGATAAGCTACATAAGCGATATATTGATTTTCCTCCCCAACAACGGGCTCAATGTGATAGCATCGCCCTTTGTAACGATCAAGACTGGTAAGTCCATCAGTCCAAACAGTTGTCCATGTACCAGTAGAAGATTCGGCAGCTACTGCAGCCCCTGCTTCTTCGGGCGGAACCCCGGGCTGAGGAGTTACTCGGAATGCTGCCAAGATATCAGTATCCTTGGTTTCATACTCCGGGGTGTAATAAGTCAATTTATAATCCTTAACACCAGCTTTAAATCCAACACTTGCTTTAGTTTCTGTTTGTGGTGACATAAGTCCCTCCCTACAACTCATGAATTAAGAATTCTCACAACGACAGGGTCTACTCGATATGGATTAGGCGTAAATGAAACCTTTGCAAAAATCTTTTAAAACAAAAAGGGTATTCAATTAATATCAACTCATTAAAGAAAATGGAGGGCATGCTTAAGTTAATGAATATGTTTCATTCATATATAAGGCGTACACCCTGTGTATGTTCTATCCTATAGGAATTCTACTATAGGAATTCGATAGGAATTGAGTTGTTGTTATGGTAAGTTAACATGGTTCGTTATTAAACCATGGATTTGATTCACCAAATCCATCATTATTGTATACTCTTTGATAGATATAGCGCAACCCAAATCAATCCCTAATCCTTATTTTACAAGTTCTTAATAGGCCCCTTTCTTATTTTGAATGTAAATACCTAAATACTAAGAAAATTCTCTGTTGACAGCAATCTATGCTTCACAGTAGTATATATTTTGTATATCGAAGTCCTAGATAGGAAAGTAGAGTAGGGACAGATCCTCCACAAAAGGCGAAATGTATATGAAAAAAAAGATTGATTGAACTTTCCAACGGACTCATTCCATGAGTAAACGATTGAATGGGATTCGCTTGGGCAACGAAATCAAGTCCTCGTCCCCCTTTCTCTCTTATTGAATTAACTAATTCATTTCCTTTTGACTTTTGGATTTTTGGCTATTTTTTTGGATTTGATTTGGCATTATTCAACAAGAAAAAATTCGACAAATTCCTTTTTTTTTTGAAAATTATGTGATAATTATGAGAACCAATCCTACTACTTCTCGTCCCGGGGTTTCCACAATTGAAGAAAAAAGCACAGGGCGTATCGATCAAATTATTGGACCCGTGCTGGATATCACTTTTCCCCCGGGCAAGTTACCTTATATTTATAACGCTTTGGTAGTCAAGAGTAGAGACACTGCCGGTAAGGAAATTAATGTGACTTGTGAGGTACAACAATTATTAGGAAATAATCGAGTTAGAGCTGTAGCTATGAGTGCTACAGACGGGTTGATGAGAGGATTGGAAGTGATTGACACGGGAGCTCCTCTCAGTGTTCCAGTCGGTGGAGCTACTCTCGGACGAATTTTCAACGTTCTTGGGGAACCTATTGACAATTTGGGTCCTGTAGATATTAATGCAACATTCCCTATTCATAGATCTGCGCCTGCCTTTATCGAGCTAGATACGAAATTATCCATCTTTGAAACAGGTATTAAGGTGGTCGATCTTTTAGCTCCTTATCGACGTGGAGGAAAAATAGGATTATTTGGGGGGGCTGGAGTAGGTAAAACAGTACTCATCATGGAATTAATCAACAACATTGCTAAAGCTCATGGAGGCGTATCCGTATTTGGCGGAGTAGGGGAACGGACTCGTGAAGGAAATGATCTTTATATGGAAATGAAGGAATCCGGAGTAATTAATGAAAAAAATTTTGAGGAATCAAAGGTAGCTCTAGTCTATGGTCAAATGAATGAACCGCCGGGAGCTCGTATGAGAGTTGGTTTAACTGCCCTAACTATGGCAGAATATTTCCGAGATGTTAATAAGCAAGACGTGCTTCTATTCATCGATAATATCTTTCGTTTTGTTCAAGCAGGATCGGAGGTATCCGCCTTATTAGGGAGAATGCCCTCCGCAGTGGGTTATCAACCTACTCTTAGTACAGAAATGGGTTCTTTGCAAGAAAGAATTGCTTCTACAAAAAAGGGATCCATAACTTCGATCCAAGCAGTTTATGTACCTGCGGACGATTTGACCGACCCTGCTCCTGCCACAACATTTGCACATTTGGATGCTACTACCGTACTTTCCAGAGGATTAGCTTCCAAGGGTATTTATCCAGCAGTAGATCCTTTAGATTCAACCTCAACTATGTTACAGCCTCGGATCGTTGGCAACGAACATTATGAAACTGCGCAAAGAGTTAAGGAAACTTTACAACGTTACAAAGAACTTCAGGACATTATCGCAATTCTTGGGTTGGATGAATTATCAGAGGAGGATCGTTTAACTGTAGCAAGAGCACGAAAAATTGAACGTTTCTTATCACAACCGTTCTTTGTGGCAGAAGTTTTTACCGGTTCTGCAGGAAAGTATGTTGGTCTTGCAGAAACAATTAGGGGATTTCAACTAATCCTTTCCGGAGAATTAGACGGCCTACCCGAACAAGCTTTTTATTTGGTGGGTAACATCGATGAAGCTAGCACGAAAGCTATAAACTTAGAAGAGGAGAACAAATTGAAGAAATGAAATTAAATCTTTATGTACTAACTCCTAAGCGAATTATTTGGGATTGTGAAGTGAAAGAAATCATTTTATCTACTAATAGTGGCCAAATTGGCGTATTACCAAACCACGCCCCCATTAACACAGCTGTAGATATGGGTCCTTTGAGAATACGCCTCCTCAACGACCAATGGTTAACGGCGGTTCTGTGGAGCGGTTTTGCGAGAATAGTTAATAATGAGATCATCATTTTAGGAAATGATGCGGAACTGGGTAGTGACATTGATCCGGAAGAAGCTCAACAGGCACTTGAAATAGCCGAAGCTAACTTGAGTAGAGCTGAGGGTACGAAAGAGTTGGTTGAAGCGAAGCTAGCTCTCAGACGAGCTAGGATACGAGTCGAGGCTATCAATTGGATTCCCCCATCCAATTGAATACAATCCAATGGTTTAGTTGATACAAAGAAAAAGGGAAGAGGGGTAGAAAAAGTTATTAGATAGCGAAGCGAAGTAAGTCCAATGCTATCTAGTAATTTTTCTACCTACCTACCTACTATTGGATTTGAACCAATGACTCCCGCCGTATGAAAGCAATACTCTAACCACTGAGTTAAGTAGGCAATTTATCACCACAAAGGAAGACCCATTACTTCGATCGATTATAGATCGAATCCTTTTTATAAGCAATACTGCTCCGTTATTGGTATGTTATATGTTATTGGTATGTTATATAGTAAACAGATCAAAGAGATATCCTCTGGCATTAGAGAATATTCATCTTGACAAGAAATTATCTATATGTTAAGATATCTCTGACAAGGGCTATAGCTCAGTTCGGTAGAGCAACTCGCTTACACGTGCGCCAATGCTTTTCAAGGGAGCTTATTATGCAATGAACATAATTGATCTTATTGCAAAATCAATGTCTTACTTCATGGATTCGAGAGAATAGGAGAACAGTAGCCTGACAAACAGTCGGTTCAGTCCGATTCAGGTGCCAATTCAGGTGCCTAATCAAATAGAACCCTTATTGATTTGCTAGTTGATAAGGTAAATATCCAGCCCACTAAATGCTAGGCGTAATGAGGATAAGGGCCTCCAAAAAACTTCTTTTCGTTCTATGAACTTTAGGGTGTATGAAGTCTCATAGTCAACTCTTGCAGCGGAACGATAGAGACTCCATTTCACTTAGGTTGATTTAATTTAGGCCGGAGGCAGACCTAAGTCAAGGTAATCCTCCTTTGAAACACTTTGGTATTGCTCCTAGATAGATCATAATACAAATAATCAATCAGAGCACAGGGAGCCATCTCATTATCTTTCCGTAAAGAAAAACTATGGTGGACTAACTGATCTTTACATCAGTTGATGAAAGAGCCCAATGCAAAAAAATGCATGTTGGGTCTTTGAAACAGTTCGAATCATTTCGATAATAATCCGTTTGATCTGTTTTACCGAGAAGGTCTACGGTTCGAATCCGTATAGCCCTAATATGTCCTTTTTTTAGATTTTAGGATAGAGATCCTATGTTTCCTTTAGTATAGTTTTCATTTCCTCATTAGTACTTGTTTATAGACTGGACGGTCGCTTGCGCCATAGAATAGAGATAAAAGCATTACCACAGGCTCATTCATCGAAAATCTTAGAGACAGGAAAAGAAAAACGAATTTCTATCAAATCAATAGAAGGAAGGATCCCTTACCTGATTTGAATTCCATCCTCCTTCAAATAGGATATGCTCTAAGTCCCTAGACTTCCCTATAATAACTGCAATGATTTTCTCCATCTTGCGAATTCCTACTTTGTTTGAAGTATATTACTTTGCTTATATATACATTATCTAAATCGATCTACTTTAAATAAAATCCAAAAATAAAGAAAGAGTAAATAAGAAAACAGAATATTCTGTCTCATAGTTCTGAAATAGAGTTCTTTATTTTTATAGTATTACTCCTCATTAGGCTGCATACATTAGTCATCCTATCTTAATTAGGTTCTAATTTCTAATTAGAAATAGAATGGAAATCAAAAAGAAAGGGAGTCGGGATTCCATTGGATGAATCTTTAAAGAAGACAGGGCACAGAGGAAACAAAGGCTAAACTAAGTGCTTTGGTTTGAGCAAAACGGATTCTTGTTTCACCGAGGAAAAGAGAGAAGTTCTGGATAAATTGACAACGCTGACTTGAATTGACTAATTCAGTTCCGCCTATTCCACATTAATGGGAGTACATTTATGTTTCTGCTTCACGAATATGATATTTTTTGGACA